AAATAAAAATGAATTAATTCTATATTAATTCATTAATACAAAAATATAGATTCGAATAGTATAGAGATATAATAGAAGCGGGTAGCGGGAATCGAACCCGCATCGTTAGCTTGGAAGGCTAGGGGTTATAGTCGACGTTGATTCATCATTTTTAACGTCTCTAATTCAAAACCGAACGTGAAACTTTGGTTTCATTCGGCTCCTTTATGGAAGAAATTAACAAATGGAAGACGTAAACAAAAAAAATTTGATCCATAACATCTATGTCGGCCTTGCTGTCTGAATGCATTCAAAACATCCCGCTTTTTAGATGATCCCTCTAGAACAGAACAGGAGGATTCTAACAATCTTTTTTTTTTTTTCTAGTTACTTCGTTCTCTATTTCTATTTAAGAGAATCCTTAGGAAAAGCATTTTATTTCCATCGAGCTAAAATAAATATGTCGATATCTCTAGTAAACTAAAGTAATCGTTTAATAGCTATTTTGCTTCAATCTCTTCCATACAAATAAAAAAATTGAAGATTTAGTTACGATTAGAAATAAACTTTCTATATCTTTCTCCATGGATCCTTTACTCATACTCAAAAAATTGGGAGTATTGATCCAATCCAAAAAACTTATGTTTTGTAATTTCATAATTCAATTTGTCAATTTAGAATTGATTCTTCTTGAATACAAATTACAATAATGTATATTATTCCTCGAATCGTTCGTTGAGAGGTAAAGGATTAAACCCTTTTAAGATAAGAAATAAAGTTTTTGATCGGAATAGGAATCAAATGAGGGATCCCTTAACTAGTAAGGAATCCATAGAACGAATCGCACTTTTACCACTAAACTATACCCGCTCCAATGCGATTATTGTATATAAATGGACCTTTTGTCCAACAAGGGAATCAGAAATAGGATCATAAAAGAATCATGAAAATTATAGTGTTGACGTGTTTCGTAAGGGGATCTAATGAAATTAAGAAAAGAAGACTCATTTCATTTTTGGATTTTGTTTTGCTAAAGGTGTTTTGACAGATACATCTCGACAAAACTATTTAAGCCATAACATCAAAATGTATTGTGCAAGAATCCCTAGTTCCATTCTTTTTTTTAGATACTTTACCAGAAAAAAAGAAAGAGTAATAGGAAATGACATTCTTATGTTTGATCTTGTTTCAATAACAAGTATTTTTTTTTTTTCAGATCAAATAAATCATTTTTATCCAAGATTCATGGGAACAAAAAAGGCCCGGCTAGGTACTGACCCGGCCGGGCTGAAAAACAAGTTATTTTTTTTATATTTATTATATATTATATTTAAATTTTCTATTAGAATTTTTAGAATATTAGAATTTTTAGAATATTAGAATTTTTAGAATTTAGAATATATAATATAAGAATTATATATAGTATATATAGAATATATAAAATATAATAAAATATAATAATATAATAAAAATAGAAAAAGTCAAAGAGAGATAAGATATAAAGAAGGGCCTTTTTCAATTGGGGAGAGATGGCTGAGTGGACTAAAGCGTCGGATTGCTAATCCGTTGTACGAATTTTTCGTACCGAGGGTTCGAATCCCTCTCTTTCCGTTTCCGTCGATGATTTCATATTTGATTTACCTTTTTGAATTTATAGAACAGAGTCTCCTTTGTTTGTTTTCTTTGTTTGTTTGATTTTTTTATTTATATTAACGATTAATTTTTATTATTTAGTTAAAGATGTAAAATAGATAATAAGAATATTTCAAAATCAAGCACAAGCAAGGAAAACACAGAAAAAAAATCTGATTTTTTATTCTTCACGTCCCGGATTACGTCCTGGATCGTTAGATAGGAATCCGAAGATGAAAAGAGAAACAAAGAATATCACTACCGTGTAAACAAATAGTTTTAGAGTAAGCATTACACAATCTCCAAGATCATTAAAAAAAAAGAAAGAGAATAGATTCTCCTATACTACACATTATGTTTCTTTTGATACTAAGAAATGAAGTTATTTCGAGAAATATAAGAAAACTTTTCAGAAATTTATTTGTAATAGGAGTCGATTCCTTTATTATCAAAAACTGGCTTTCATATCCATAATTAGATATTGGTGGAGGACTCATAATAAGATTTTTCAATGAAAAAAAAAGTAAGAATGAGGAAATGAGATGGTTCAGATTTTTCTTGTCTATAAAAAAATTTCAATATTTGAATCGAGGATTCACCCCGTAAAACTTATCTGATCTTATAAATTTTAATTGTTAAAATGTTCGAATTTTTTTTTTTCAAATAAATTATGAATTTTTCTAGGACAGTATTCAAATTAAAGATCTCATCGAAAACTTACAGCAGCTTGCCAAACAAAAGCTAAGAGAAAAAAGAGTACAGGTATTACTGGCATAATATCTACAATTGGATTCAAAAAAGCGTAGGCTTCAGGTAATTTTGCGAAGAAAAAATTACTTGAATAAAGGGCAGAGTTAATACAAATACAGACCAAACTAAAGATATTAAGCATAACAAACATTTTGTTCTTTAAGATAATAAGATAATTGTATTTTTTCTTTTTGTGAGTTAAATTAATTAAAATTAAGTTAATATTATTAATTTCGTTTTTTTTTTTGTTATTTATTTCAGTTATGATTTCTACTATTTATAAATAATCTATTAAATATTATTATTTAAATATTAATATATTATAGAAACTTATTAATATTAAAATGATGAATCAAATAAAACAAATAAAAAAAGTAGATCCCAAAAATCCTTCTTTGGTTTGAACTTATCCAATTCAAAATCTTTCCATTCTGAAATAAAAAGAAAAAAAAATAGAAGAAATCATACTTTCATGCAATATCTTAATAGAATTCTATGTAATGATCAATAATTTCAGTTAAATTCTATATCTACACGTATTAAAATTCTAGCAACATTTTATTATATAGATATTTAGATATTTGGACTGGAATTGACGAACAATCAATATCAATAATAGTGTTTATTAGTGTCGAATAGAAATAGAAATGGGGCGTGGCCAAGTGGTAAGGCAACGGGTTTTGGTCCCGCTATTCGGAGGTTCGAATCCTTCCGTCCCAGAGTATATCCATTCATGATATATATCATATCTGAATACAAATTGTATATCAGAATAAAGATTGCCCTTTTTTGTTTTTTGAGAAATTTTCTGTTTAAGAGTATAGAATATTGGGTAGAATGCGATTCTTCTTTTTTTTTTAATGATTCATCTCTAAATCGAGTCACTTTGAGGATGTAGATTCAAAAATAACTTATTTTTTTTATTCGTGTTATTGTTGTTATTATCTATTTTATAAATAAAAAAATAATAATTAAATAATAGAATTATATAGACAAAAATATATAAATTAGATAATAATAATTTCTAATAATTTGAATTAGAATTCTATTTCTTTTTTTTTTATTATTTCTAAAAAAAATAGAAAAATAGAATAGAAATTCTATTCCTACAATATCGAGTTAATTTGAATTTTGGTTGATACTTTTTTACTTTAGAAATTTTCCATTCATATAGAAAGAAAAAATATGGATTATTATGTATCGATTGAATCAATGACTATTCATGATTTCATAATTGAATCAATTACATACTGGCCCCAAACTATAGGAATGTTATGGTAAAACTTCGTTTGAAACGATGTGGTAAAAAGCAACGTGCGACTTGAAAGACATGATTATATTAGCTGTGGATTCTTACATCCACCATTTTTCTATTATATAGAAATGAGAGTGCTCTTGGCTCGACATCGTTTGTTCTGTTCCACTCAAATTAATTTTTTTTGGGGGGTGGGGAGAGAGGTTGATGATGGAAATAGTACATGATGGAGCTCGAGTTGATTCATTTCTCAGGGGCAAGTTTCTAGGGTTAGTGAAAATTAATAAGTTAGAACAACTTCGTAAGTATATTTTCAATATAGAAATCGAAAGGATCCAATTCGAGCAAGTTAAAAAAAAAGTAAATTTTGTTGGAATTGGTAAAACTATTTCGATCAAAAGTGGATCTGCGGGAATCAACCATCTATTTGTATGATTCTTTGATGGAAAGAAAAAAAATTGGTATGTTGCTGCCATTTTTGAAACGATTAAAGATCCTCGAAGTAATGTCTAAACCCAATGATTCAAGGAAAAGCTAACGGATCATGGAACAAGTAAATACCATTTTCAATTGTCTCAACAACTATATTAGGCTGAAAGCGAAAAAAAAAAAGATTCTAAAGGAGACAGACAAGAAAGGGGGGTAGAGACCGCTCAATAAATGAAATAAAATACCTAACTAAAGGTTTTGTTTTCCTTTGAGTTATTTGAAAGTTATCCAACTTGAGTTATGAGGTTGCGAATACGAGTGATTTTTTTTCAGGAAAGAATAAGAAAAAAGTATTTAAATCATAGTCTAATTGATTTGATGATTTTATGCATCTATTTGACATCATAATTTTATACATAGACATAATTTCTAATTTTCTCGAGCCGTACGAGGAGAAAACTTCTTATACGTTTCTAGGGGGGGTGTATTGTTTATCTATCCCAATGAGCCGTTTATCGAATCGTTGCAATTGATGCTCGATCCCGAAGAGAGGGGAGAGATCTTCGGAGAGTGGGTTTTTATGATCCGATAAAGAATCAAACCTATTTAAATATTCCTGTTATTCTATATTTCCTTGAAAAAGGCGCTCAACCTACAGGAACTGTTCAGGATATTTCAAAAAAGGCTGGTGTTTTTATGGAACTTTGTCCTAATCAACAAACGAAATTCAATTAATGAAATAACTAAATAAAAAAAGAGGGTGTGGATGACTTGTATATAGATTTATATAACCCTTTTCTCTCTTATCCCCCCCCCGCTCTCTTGCTCTATTCATACCTAATTTCTTATTTATTATTGCTGCCATAGAATGCTGTTTTCTATAACTACAAAAATCCATTTTTTTTGATAATTGATATAAATAATATAAAAATAAATAATATAAAAAACAAAAATGGACAAATGAATAAAAATGAATAAATGAAGTAATTGGGTCTATAAATACATTACCCTCAATGAGGTGGTTTTTGTTGGAATTCTCTGAAGAAATTTAAAAAGAAAGGGGGGTTAGGTTAAGCTTTCTTATTCTGTCGATTATTTATGTAGTGTTAATACAACATAATTGCTTGGTTTTTTTATTTACTTGATTTTTTTAGTTATTATTTCTTATATTAGTTATTATTTCTTATATTATTTACAAACTTTGTTATTATTAATTTGAATTTAATTCAATTGGATTGAAATTGGTATTTATTAAATTGTTATTTAATATTTAAGTCTCTAATTCGTTTATTTTCTCCATTGTATTTTTTTTTTTTCAACATTAATATTGACAACAGTGTATCAAACAAATATAATCCGATCGTGAATAAATGGATCTATTTATTCCCGTTCCATAGGATTTTGTTTTTTTTTTTACTTTATCAAATGGATGGGTTCGTTGGATTTTCTGTGATATAAACAATAAAATAAGTTTTTTTTTTTTATTTTAAATTTTAATGGAATATTTTTCCAATTCAATCTTTTTATTTATTTTGATTGCGATTGTATCTACACATCCTATTTTATTAGTTTATTTTTGTAGTTTATTTTCTTAGGGTTGCTAACTCAATGGTAGAGTACTCGGCTTTTAAGTGCGACTCCATTTTTTACACATTTCTATGAAGCAACGGATTCGTCCATACCATCGGTAGAGTTTGTAAGACCACGACTGATCCAGAAAGGAATGAATGGAAAAAGCAGCATGTCGTATCAATGGAGAATTCTAAGAATATTTCATTGTTATTGGATCGGGCCCAAATCCTTGTTTGAATTCTTGGCTCGGAACAAAAAAATTCACAGTTGGGTTGAATTAATAAATGGATAGAGTTTGGCGGCTCCAATTATAGGGAAACAAAAAGCAACGAGCTTTCGTTTTGAATTTGAATGATTACCCCATCTAATTATACGTTAAAAATATATTAGTACTTGATGCGGGAAAAGCTTTTCCCATGAATGGATTATTGATTTTTGTTATGAGTCCTAACTATTAGCTATTCTCCATTATATTATGGGGTGGCGAGAAATGTGTAGAAGAAAGAGTATATTGATAAAAAAAATTTCCAAAATCAAAAGAGCGATTGGGTTGAAAAAATAAAGGATTTCTAACTATCTTGTTATCCTAGAACGAACATAGAACAATTAGATGGAAAAAGCGAGTAGAGAGAGTCCGTTGATGAGTTTTACTTATTTTCTAGGTATCTATTCCACTTTTATTAGAATAGAATACCCTGTTTTGACTGTATCGCACTATGTATCATTTGATAACCCAATAAATCCTTGATCCTTGGCCCAAACCGAATTTAAAAATGGAGGAATTTCAAGTCTATTTAGAACTAGATAGATCTCGCCAACATGACTTCCTATACCCACTTATTTTTCGGGAGTATATTTATGCACTTGCTTATGATCATGGTTTAAATAGCTCCATTTTGGTGGAAAATCTAGGTTATGACAATAAATCTAGTTTACTAATTGTAAAACGTTTAATTACTCGAATGTATCAACAGAATCATTTGATTATTTCTGCTAATGATTCTAACAAAAATCCATTTTGGGGGTACAACAAGAATTTGTATTCTCAAATAATATCAGAAGGGTTTGCCGTCAGTGTGGAAATTCCATTTTCCCTACAATTAATCTCTTCCTTAGAGGAAGCAGAAATCGTAAAATCTTATAATTTACGATCAATTCATTCAATATTTCCTTTTTTTGAGGAAAAATTTCCATATTTAAATTATGTGTCAGATGTACGAATACCCTACCCTATCCATCTGGAAATCTTGGTTCAAATCCTTCGATACTGGGTGAAAGATGCCTCTTCTTTTCATTTATTAAGGCTCTTTCTTTATGAGTATTGTAATTGGAATAGTCTTATTACTCCAAAAAAAAAGATTTCTACTTTTTCAAAAAGTAATCCAAGATTTTTCCTCTTCCTATATAATTTTTATGTATATGAATACGAATCTATCTTTCTTTTTCTCCGTAACAAATCGTCTTATTTACGATTAACATCTTCTGGAGTCCTTTTTGAGCGAATCTATTTCTATGCAAAAATAGAACATTTTTTAGAAGTCTTTGGTAAGGATTTTCCGTCCACCTTATGGTTCTTCAAGGACCCTTTCATTCATTATGTTAGATATCAAGGAAAATCCATTCTGGCTTCAAAGAATACGCCCTTTTGGATGAATAAATGGAAATACTATCTTATCCATTTATGGCAATGTCATTTTTATGTTTGGTCTCAACCAGGAAAGATCCATAGAAACCAATTATCCGAGCATTCGTTTTACTTTTTGGGCTATTTTTCAAATGTGCGGCTAAATCCTTCAGTGGTACGGAGTCAAATGCTGGAAAATTCATTTATAATTGAAAATGTTATGAAAAAGCTTGATACAATAATTCCAATTATTCCTCTA